GTTCTTTTCAAATCCAATTTTTTTATTTTATTCCAAAATTACTTAAATATAATTTATTTCATTTTTGAATGAAGTTACACGACACAGTTCTTATTACTATTACTTTACTCAACTCACGAATTGCACAATGAATCTGTCGATTCGGAATCACAGGACCGATCGATGTCATAGCTGATGAATCAAGAACTTTCAATTGAACTAAACTAATCCTGTCAATTGGTTTTTTCTTACCGTTACTGTTATATCTGGGAAAAATGGAAACTTAGGTAAGTGTTTTATCAACATATGTAACAAAAGAACATATCTAATTTAGCTCTTTCATGCCTACTATAACTAGTTATTTCGGTTTTCTACTGGCTGCTTTAACTATAACCCCAGCTCTATTGATTGGTTTGAATAAGATACGACTTATTTGAAATGAATTGAATGAACAATTCATAAAAATGAATATTTCTCTGAGATTCCAGGTGTTCCAGGTTCCTTTCCACATCAATTGCCAATTCTTGGTTATTGAGATTCACGGATAATTCAGATTAATATTTAGGGATAGATCTTACCCATCTTTTTATCCCCTCAAAAAACCGAAATGATTGAAGTTTTTCTATTTGGAATCGTCTTAGGTCTAATTCCTATTACTTTGGCAGGATTATTCGTAACTGCATATTTACAATACAGACGTGGTGATCAGTTGGACCTTTGATTGAGTAACATTTCTTTTTTTTGATTGACCTCCTCCCTGCGGGAGGTCAAATTCAAGTTTCAATTAAACTTTTTTTTGTTAAGTTTTTTTATTGTGATTCGACATAACATAAACGGAATCACGCTCTGCAGGATTTGAACCTACGACATCGGGTTTTGGAGACCCGCGTTCTACCGAACTGAACTAAGAGCGCTTTCTTATTACAGGAGATACGACTGTAGTGTAAAGAAAAGGTTTTTTTACCCCCAAACATATCTTGCATACGTATAGCATGCAAAAATGAAAGATTATGTCCAATTTCAATCGATCTTAATTAATCCCTCGTTACTGCCCATAAGAGAAGTAATAGGTAGGGATGACAGGATTTGAACCCGTGACATTTTGTACCCAAAACAAACGCGCTACCAAGCTGCGCTACATCCCTTTTTAAAGTTCTTGTACAGTGTCATTGTACAAAATCCCTGTCTTGTTTTCCACATTGTTATTTTCCCCTCTATCTATATACAATTTTCTTGTCATTTCTTCTTTTTGGTTTCATATAATAAAAAAATTTTATACATCTGAAACCTAACGTATAAAAAAAATGAAAATTTATCTTATCGGCGTATCGTATAAAAAAAAGAATAAAAATTTATCTTATCGGAAATGCTCAGGAAGAAGGGGTCATCTTTTTCTTTCTTTTTTAGGGACAGGAAAATCTCATCTATCGGTTCATTGTACATATCTATTTTAGATAGGAATTCCGCGTAAAGTAAAAAAAAATACAAATGATCTTGAACTACAACATCTGACCATACATATATGTATTACAATAAAGAAGGAGGATTTTCAATGCGAGATATAAAAACATATCTCTCCGTGGCACCTGTGCTAACTACTCTATGGTTTGGGTCTTTAGCAGGTCTATTGATAGAAATTAATCGTTTATTCCCAGATGCCTTGTCATTCCCTTTTTTTTCATTCTAGTTATTAATATGCGAAGAAATGAAGAAAATTAGGGATACAATTCTACGTGACGTGACTAAAATTTCGCCCCTTCCTTTTTTTTCAGTTCTTTAGGATAGGAGGAGGATAGGAAGGAAAGAAAAAAGAAAAAGTGTATTGAACCTCGACAAAAATCTGGTGAATCTAAGATCGAATTTTGGGAAACAGAAATGGAAATGTGTATCCAGATCTAGGGCAGAATCCACGAAATCATAGCATAGAAAGAAGATACTTAAATGAAATATTGGGATTTAAGATAGGAATAATTGATAGTTAGAAAGAAATTGTATTACTTAATTATTACTTTATTATTAATTATTACTTTATTAATNATTANTATTACTTTATTAATTATTACTATTACTCTATTAATATTAATTGTAATTATATAATTACAACACATACAACACAACGAAATCTTTAGAAATGAAAATGGAATTTCAAGTTAGTAACTTCTATTGATTTTCTTATTGATTTTTTTGTTCTTTTATTCTTCTTCAGTTCGGGTCGAAAATAGAAGAAGTTAAGTCGATCCAAAATCAAAAGGGGGTTCATGGCCAAGGGTAAAGATGTCAGAGTCAGAGTTATTTTGGAATGTACCAGTTGTGTCCGAAATGGTGTCAATAAAGAATCGCCGGGTATTTCTAGATATATTACTCAAAAGAATCGACACAATACATCCAGTCGATTAGAATTGAGAAAATTTTGTCGCTATTGTCACAAGCATACGATTCATGGGGAAATAAAGAAATAGATGGAACGGAACGTGTGCGCGATCTTTCCAAGGAACAGGAAGAGGAAGAACTTAACATATTTAAGTTAACACATTTAACTTAACATAAATATAACATATATAATATACATAATATATACAATACAAATCAAACCCGATTTCATTTTCATATATATATACATACATATGATATGTATTATATATGAGTTGTATAATATAAACGATGCGAATCAAAGCCTATTTCGGTCAGATCTGAAATGAATAAAGAAATAGAATTTTAGAGATAAGGAATAAACCATGGATAAATCCAAGCAACCTTTTCGTAAATACAAGCGATCCTTTCGTAGGCGTTTGTCCCCAATTGGATCGGGGGATCGAATCGATTATAGAAACATGAGTTTAATTAGTCGATTTATTAGTGAACAAGGAAAAATATTATCTAGACGGGTGAATAAATTGACCTTGAAACAACAACGATTAATTACTATTGCTATAAAACAAGCTCGTATTTTATCTTTGTTACCTTTTCTTAATAATGAGAAACAATTTGAGAGAGCCGAGTCGATCCCCAGAACTACTGGTCCTAGAACCAGAAATAAATAAACATACTCCTCAATTGACTCAAAACTCCAATCGGAACTCAAGCTCAGATTGATGTTTTGTTCAAAAGGCCTAGAATCCCGATTTATTTCTTGTGTTATAAGAAATAAAAAATGGGGGAAGAAGAAATCTTTTTTTTTATTGAAACATGTTCGTTCATTCCTACTACTTATCTTACTTAATTTTTTTTATTCTATCTTCCCGGAGTTCATTCTCCGGGGAATTCTGTTTCAATTTCAATCATTTCTGTATTATATTTTATAATATCATATCCTTTATTTGATAATCTGATTGGAAATCATGTAAAGACAATTCTTATTTGATATAGATATTTGCGCAAGTATTTTACGATTAAGAAGCAATTGCTTCTTGTACAGATTTGGTATTAATCTACTATAATTATAGAATACCTTATTCTCACGAATTACTGCATTTATTCGAGTGATCCACAAACTACGAAAATCCCTCTTTTGCCTGCCTCTATCTCGATGAGAGGAAACCAAAGCTCTCATTTTCTGTTGAGTAGTCGTTCGAGTAAGTCTTGAATGAGCCCCAATAAAGGTTGATGCAAATAAACGAATTTTTGTTCGACGTTTCCGAGCTGTATATCCTCGTCTAACTCTGGTCATTGAATCAAATTAAACCTTAATGAATAACTAATTGATTTCTCTTCTTTCAGTCATCCTTTACCCCCCGTCAATTAATAACAAAACGGATTATTCCGATATATAAAATAAAAATTCCAATGGCTTTTGCTACTATGACTTTCCCCAACCACGATTTTTTATTCCTTCCAGGCATTTCACCTGGAAATAAGAAATTCTAACGATACCAAATAAAAAAAAATAGTGGGTTCCATCGTTTCTATGGTTACTTTTTTTTTAAACGGTGAGGTCCTCTCTATACACCGGAGCCTCTTCTTTCATTTTATCAAATGTTATTGTTAACTTGTATAGTTCACACTCTTTGGCTCTACCCATCAATTATACAGTAATAGTTCTTTTCACAATAAGAGTTATCCATACAGTGACGGCATTTAATTATGAAAGTTGGCTAGGTAGCTGACCCTGTTAGTCCGTTCTTTCAAGAATAGGAGTATAACCTTTTTGCTTCTTATAATACCATTTCCTCCGCTTAATGGATAACCATTTGCCCCCAATGGGGAATTGCTTTTCATCTCAAATCTAGGTGATTGGATTTGCACCAATGTAAACCATAAATTCCAAACACAATATAGGTATATGATAGATCTTCTCTATCTATCCTATTCATTGGTACTGGTCATTGATACTGGAAAATTGTCTCATTTGTTCGAACTCATGATCTGAACGAGTCGCACATACACCCTAGTGCATGTTCCTCGACGCTGAGGACATCCTCTAAGAGCGGGAGATTTCGTGACATTTCTTATTGGCTGTCTTGTGTTTCTAATAAGTTGTTTAATAGTTGGCATGTCGTATGTATATATAGAATTCTAGAATGGAATGGGTTGGTTTAGATCGATCTTAACCTGATGATTGATGATCATGAATTTTTTTTCTATTCAATATCAAATCGCAGAAAATTCGAATTATGGTTTGAAATGGATTTACATGAAATCGCTAGTATTTTCATTTTCGACCCCTACAAGATCAACAATGCCATGAACTTGGGCTTCTGTTGCTGACATAAAAACATCTCTTTCCATGTCTTCGGATACAACCCATAAAGGATTACCCGTTCTTTGTACATAAACCTTTGTGAGGGTTTCGCGAAGTTTCAGTAGTTCTTCCGCTTCCAGGATAAATTCGCCTGCTTGTGCCTCATAAAAAGAACTAGCAGGTTGGTGAATCATAACCCTGATGATATTGATATAACATCATGAAGGGTTCTTCTATCTTGCATGATTGGGCTAAAGTAAGGGATAAAAAAAATATAAGAAAAAAGAATAGAATTGTACAACCGTACAGGCATCTTTTGTGCATACGGCTCTACAATGGAATTTACTTTTTCTTTTTCTTCTCTTCTATTCTATTGAAGAAAGAAATAGAATCCATCCGATCCGGATCGTTGAATGATCCATTTACCACCCTTCCTTTCGTAGGAGTCAAAAAAATACTATGATGGTTCTGTTGCTTTATATATTTATTTTGTCTGTGATTTAGCAATCCCAAAGTTCCTTTCTGATACGATCAAATAAGGAAAAAAATGATCTTTTTTTTTTTCATTTTTGTACTTTTTCTTTCATAACATAAATATCAGAAAGAGAATTCTGGTGTGAAAAAGAATGGTTTGTGACGCTGAAATGTACCCCCGACACATAAGATCAAATCCGAAATGACCTCTATTTCATACTACTATCTCGACATAAAATCTCATGTTATGAAAAAAACAATAATGGTTTGCTCATATCGAACTCGAAGTGCCATGCTATTATTACTTATTATTCATATTCAATATGGCGAAGGCATAGTCTTCCTTTTTTTTCAAATAAAAAAACTCATTGGCGCCAAGCGTGAGGGAATGCTAGACGTTTGGTAATTTCTCCTCCGACCAGAATGAAAGATCCCATTGAAGCGGCTAATCCCATGCATATTGTATGCACATCGGGTGGCACAAATTGCATAGTATCATAAATGGCTATTCCTGGTATTACCCATCCGCCGGGAGAGTTTATAAATAAATAAAGATCCCTAGTATCATCTTCTATACTGAGATATACCATGAGACCAACAAGATGATTCGAGATCTCGCTATCAACTTCTTGGCCTAAAAAAAGTAATCTTTCTCGATGAAGTCGGTTGATTAGGACAAAATTGGTTCCCTTAGGAACCGTACGTGCACCTTTGGATGCATACGGTTCAAAAATAAAATTGCGAAAAAAAGAATCAATGTGTCGATTCCAGTTCTATTTCTTTTTTTTTTCTGTAACAGGTTTTTCTTTTTCTAATGAAGGGGGTTTTCTTCTTCTATTTTTCAAAAAACATAAGATGAGTTTTTGTTCCCTTACCTATAAAAAAAAAGAATTTACTGAACTTATTGAACTAACCTCTCATTGATGTATTGTTTCATCGAGATTCAAATCACGATGTCATTTTATTGTTCCTGAATGGGCCCTTTCCATTTTTTTAGGTTCATGTTTGTTCTACTCCGGGAAAAGATCTGCCCGAATTCTATTTGTACATATAGGGCAAATGATCTCAGTACCACTTTTTTTGTTACGACTTCTTTTTCAATTTGTTTCATGTCTTCTCCAAACTATTCGATGTATTCATCATACTACTCCATTGGTTGGCAGTTTGAGATCGCTCCTATAGTAAGTATAAGAATCGTTTATGATACAAGTGGTAATCGTACATATATTATCAATTTGTTACCAATTTGGTATTTTCTGAACGGAGCCTGGAGACTTTATTTTATCAGTCCAAGTCAACCATAAATTCTTCTAATTGATAATATTGATCCCCAATATAAATTGATCTAATTGTACTTCACGCTCCAAATGATTGATGGTTCACTCAATCTCAATACAATATTTCTTGGGCGAAACAGAGGATATCTCGATCGGGGGAGAGAACGGGTAAATCCCATATGACCCAATATGTCTGACAAGTCGCACTATAAGTCAACCCAAACTGCATCTTCCTCTCCAGGACTCCGAAAAGGTACTTTTGGAACACCAACGGGCATTAAATTAATGAAAAAAAACTAAGTACTATACTTCACTTTAATATGGAAACGTAACAATGGGTTTATTGTCTTCATCCTTTTTTCTGTTTATTCTATTTTCTAGATAGATTGATTGGAAGGTTTATAGAGTAAGATAGAATGAATAAAGAAAAATTTTAACGAACGGAGCAATCGATCGTTCGAATGATAAACAAGTATCTATGCATTCGTTCCCACAAAATGGTACCAATTCTCCCATTGCGTATTGGTACTTATCGGGTATAGAATAGATCTGCTTCTCTTTGTTCTTATGAACAGAATTGTTCCGTTATTTTCAATGGAACGGAATAAATATTAACTCTTTCTCATACAGAATCCACTGAAAAAGGTTAGGTACTTAGGTACATAGTATAGTCCTTTCCAATGCGATAAAATAAGGTGACATAGTGTCTATTTATCTTTGATAAAGGGGTATTTCCATGGGTTTGCCTTGGTATCGTGTTCATACTGTCGTATTGAATGATCCCGGTCGATTGCTTTCTGTCCATATAATGCATACAGCTCTAGTTTCTGGTTGGGCCGGTTCGATGGCTCTATACGAATTAGCGGTTTTTGATCCCTCTGACCCTGTTCTTGATCCAATGTGGAGACAAGGTATGTTCGTTATACCCTTCATGACTCGTTTAGGAATAACCAATTCGTGGGGTGGTTGGAGTATTTCAGGAGGAACTATAACGAATCCGGGTATTTGGAGTTATGAAGGTGTCGCAGGGGCACATATTGTGTTTTCTGGCTTGTGCTTCTTGGCAGCTATCTGGCATTGGGTGTATTGGGATCTAGAAATATTCTGTGATGAGCGTACGGGAAAACCTTCTTTGGATTTGCCCAAGATCTTTGGAATTCATTTATTTCTCTCAGGGGTGGCTTGCTTTGGCTTTGGCGCATTTCATGTAACAGGTTTGTATGGTCCTGGAATATGGGTGTCCGATCCTTATGGACTAACTGGAAAAGTACAATCTGTAAATCCAGCGTGGGGCGCGGAAGGTTTTGATCCTTTTGTTCCGGGAGGAATAGCCTCTCATCATATTGCAGCGGGTACATTGGGCATATTAGCAGGTCTATTCCATCTTAGTGTCCGTCCGCCTCAACGTCTATACAAAGGATTACGTATGGGAAATATTGAAACTGTACTTTCTAGTAGTATCGCTGCTGTTTTTTTTGCAGCTTTCGTTGTTGCTGGAACTATGTGGTATGGTTCAGCAACTACCCCAATCGAATTATTTGGTCCCACTCGTTATCAGTGGGATCAGGGATACTTTCAGCAAGAAATATATCGAAGAGTTAGCGCCGGACTAGCCGAAAATCTGAGTTTATCGGAAGCTTGGTCTAAAATTCCCGAAAAATTAGCTTTTTATGATTACATTGGTAATAATCCGGCAAAAGGGGGATTATTCAGAGCAGGCTCAATGGACAACGGGGATGGAATAGCTGTTGGATGGTTAGGACACCCCGTCTTTAGAGATAAAGAAGGGCGCGAGCTTTTTGTACGTCGTATGCCTACTTTTTTTGAAACATTTCCGGTAGTTTTAGTAGATGGAGACGGAATTGTGAGAGCCGATGTTCCTTTTAGAAGGGCAGAATCAAAGTATAGTGTTGAACAAGTAGGTGTAACTGTCGAGTTCTATGGTGGCGAACTCAATGGAGTTAGTTATGGTGATCCTGCTACTGTAAAAAAATACGCTAGACGTGCCCAATTAGGTGAAATTTTTGAATTAGATCGGGCTACTTTGAAATCCGATGGTGTTTTTCGTAGCAGTCCAAGGGGTTGGTTCACTTTTGGGCATGCTACGTTTGCTTTGCTCTTCTTTTTTGGACACATTTGGCATGGTGCTAGAACCTTGTTCAGAGATGTTTTTGCTGGTATTGATCCAGATTTGGATGCTCAAGTGGAATTTGGAGCATTTCAAAAACTTGGGGATCCAACTACAAGGAGACAAGTAGTCTGATACAACATTGCTCTGGTATCTTTCGCCTCTATTTTTTTTTGATTTGATATAAGGTACCGGAGAAATCTTGATTTGAATCACCATTTATTCTTTGACTCTTTACTTTTCTTTATATGGTAAATGATCCCAAATGAATAGGTGTGGAAGCTATAATTGTAAACCACGATCGAATCTATGGAAGCATTGGTTTATACATTCCTTTTAGTCTCGACTTTAGGGATCATTTTTTTCGCTATCTTTTTTCGAGAACCGCCTAAGGTTCCGACTAAAACTAAAAAAATGAAATAATTTTTCATTATCTCAATTGAAGTAATGAGCCTCCCAATATGGGAGACTCATTACTTCAACTAGTCCCCGTGTTCTTCGAATGGATCTCTTAGTTGTTGAGAGGGTTGCCCAAAAGCGGTATATAAGGCGTACCCAGTAAAGCTTACAAGTAAACCAGATATGGAGATGGCGACTAGGGTTGCTGTTTCCATTTTTAGATAATTTCAAGATCACAATGGATCTACGATAAGATCGTTTATTTACAACTACAACGGAATGGTATACAAAGTCAACAGATCTCAACCAATGAATAGTATTTTATGGCTACACAAACCGTTGAGGGTAGTTCTAGATCTGGGCCAAGACGAACTACTGTAGGGAATTTATTGAAACCATTGAATTCGGAATATGGTAAAGTAGCACCGGGCTGGGGGACTACACCACTTATGGGGGTCGCAATGGCTCTATTTGCGATATTCCTATCTATTATTTTGGAAATTTATAATTCTTCTGTTTTACTGGATGGAATTTCAATGAGTTAGGTTCATAAGAACTAGAAAGTCCTAGTTTTTCAATCAAAAAAATTACTTTACTTAAGAAAGACTCGGATTTCTAGACCATTCTGGGAGTTCGACCGTGAGATTTATTTGTTTCGGTATTTCCGGAATATGAGTGTGTGACTTGTTATAATTGATCCTATTGATAATACAGAAAATGGGCCTGTCATCTCTATCAAGATGATTCTACCTCGTCGGATATTTATTCTAGTATCTGGAGCACGGAATATATAGAATAGATCAAGAAAAGAAATATTTGAACTATGATTCATACCTACTATTTACTATTCAGACTTCGCAACCGGACTCAAAAAAAAAATTCAAATAGGTATTTCCTAAATCAAACGATTTTTCTTCTTTCAGTTTGAACAAAGGACAAATGTTTCTCTAGATTTTGTTGAGTCATTACATCCATTCATTGAATAAGTGATCATCAAACGGTTCTTACTCAGAGAACCTTTGAGTTTAGCTTGAGGCTTTGCTTGATTAAATCATCGTGGTTCTA